AGATATGGTAATAAATGAATTGCGTTTCGGCAGCGCTTTTTTTGAATGCGCTGCCAAATCCGGTAGCCGAGCGAGCATAAATAGCTCAAAACTGCTCTTTTGAGGGCAAAAAAAAGACCTTCATTCGTAAAGCTCTATGCGAGTCGAGGCGATGGCAGATAGGAAAAAACGAAGACTCTAAAATTCTTAAATTTTAACGGAAAAATAAGACCTAAATTTGGAATTTGTCTTTAAAACTAATTGTTTTTTTTTCCTGTGGTTATTTTTAGCTCAATAAAAATTTCTCTTTTAAATCAGTTGTAGCTTAAAATAATTAGGTTTTCCTATCTGCCATCGCCTCGACTCGCATAGAGCTTTACGAATGAAGGTCTTTTTTTTGCCCTCAAAAGAGCAGTTTTGAGCTATTTATGCTCGCTCGGCTACCGGATTTGGCAGCGCATTCAAAAAAAGCGCTGCCGAAACGATATGCTCAAAGGCGTAAAATTCGCCTCCCTGGCATCTTCAGTGCCATGCTCTATATTATAAGCTATTCAAGCTTAGATCAAATTTGTTCTTATATTGAAATTATCGAGACACCTAATACAATAATCGTAGTACTTACAATTATTAATAGAATAAAAAAATTGAAAGACTTAATTTGAAGGTTTTGATTTCTCATTGTTAAATCAGATACTACTCTAGCTGCTCCCTGACCTCCTAAAATTTCAAGTCAACCTTGATCGATTGATTTTATTAAATTAGTCCCAAAAATTATAGATATTTTTGTAAGTGGCTGTGCTGAAATTGGAGCTAGAAATCACATAGTTGTGAAAAAGAATTTATATTTTGTTATCTTTTTATTTCTGTGTGGAGTGTCTCATAAAACTCTTGCCAAGAATAAACCTAAGACAATTACTGAAATTGTGATCATCTTATAACCAAAAGGAAGGATAAAAGGTATAGGATTAAAGTTATCGAAAATAGCCTGTAAAAAAAATCCTGCTACAATAGCAGCCAAAGTTAAAATTGTTGTAGCTCAATTAATATATGCATCCTTTTCTTGTTTAGAATGGTATGGGTTGGATTTAATGCTCCCTCATAATGAACAAAAAGAAAGGCGTAAAGAATAGGCTGCTGTTATACCCGTAGCTAAAAAAATTAAGAAAACTATAATTAGATTCGTAGGATCAAAAAGCGCTACTTCTAAAATAAGGTCTTTAGAATAAAAACCCCTTAAAAATGGTGCACCACAGAGTGAAAGATTAGCAACATTTATACAGGAAACAGTTAAAGGAGCTTGAGAAAAGATTATACCCATAGAACGGATATCTTGACTATTAGACCTGTTATGAATAATAGTCCCTGCACATAGAAATAGTAAGGCTTTAAAAAGAGCATGTGTATATAAATGAAATAAAGCTAAGTAAGGTATGTTTATGCCTAAGCTTATCATTATTACTCCAAGTTGACTTAATGTAGATAAAGCAATAACTTTTTTTAAATCGTTTTCAAAGTTGGCCCCTAAGCCTGCCATTAATAAAGTCAAAACTGAAATAAATAAAAGACACTTCAAAAATGCTCCTGATGTAGAGAGAAAAGGGAAAAAGCGAATTACTAGAAAAACGCCAGCCGTAACTAGCGTGGAGGAATGAACTAATGCTGAGACTGGAGTTGGGGCTGCCATAGCAGCCGGAAGTCATCTTGAAAAGGGAATTTGAGCTCTTTTAGTTATAGCAGCTACTGTGATTGTAATTATAACTATAGCTGACATGTAGAAGTCTCATATTAGTAGAATATTTCAATGACCTTGGAGTACTAGGAGCCCAATAGAAATTAAGATTATAACATCCCCAATACGATTTGCTAAAACTGTGAGTATACCAGCAGCTAAGGACTTAGCATTTTGATAATAAATAACTAGGGCAAATGAAACAATACCTAAGCCATCCCAACCTAAAAGAAGAGCTGGGAGTCTAGGGATAAAAACCAATAAATTTATAGATATCACGAAAAGTATAACTAGTCAAGTAAACCGCTTCAAGAAAGGATCATGAGCTATATAGCTTGATGAAAACAATATAACACATCCTGAAATTAAGCAAACTGTATTACTAAACCTTAAGCTAATTGAGTCTAAAATTACAATGAAAGTTATAGAACACGATCTGATTTGTAAGATAGTTCATTCAAATAGAATTCTTTTATCTTGAGCAATAAATCTTATAGTAATTGGAAAAATCATTAATCTATATATAAGTAATATTGCTGATCTAATAGATGAAGATTTAGGCTTAAAAAACATGGCTAAGTGAAATTATTTTTCTTCTCCAAATCCACAGGCTGGTATTTTCAGTAAACTAACTTAGCTATTATACCCATAAAAAGATTAAATCTCTCTTTAAAATTAAAAAGTTAGCAGGAAGCCAGTGTATTAATATTAATATATAACCCGAGGATTTGAATGAATTAAAGGGTTTAGCAAATTTAGGACTACCTCCATGTTGTCTACATGTAAAAAGATATATACTATAAAGAGCTGCTAAGAAGCTTATTAAGGCTAAAGAGGTAGTATAATAAGAAGAACTAAATATGATAGCTGGAAATATTATGATTTCCCCTATTAAATTAATACTAGGAGGGGCTGCCATATTTATAATTGCAAATATAAATCATCATAAAGATAAAGTTGGTAATAATATTAATATACCCTTAGTCAAGAATAAGCTTCGTGTGTGCGTTTTTTCGTAAGTATAATTTGCTAAAGCAAAAAGAGCAGAAGAACAAAATCCATGAGATACTATTAGAACTAAAGCACCGTATCATCCTCAAGTTCTATTTGAAAAAGCTCCTGCCAATATTAACGACATATGTCCAACTGAAGAATAAGCAATTAGAGATTTAAAGTCCGTTTGGCGAAAACAAATAATTCTTGTTAATACTCCTCCTCATAATGCTAATGAAAATACCAACACTAAAAGGTTCGAGCTTGTGAAATTAAAATATTGGTATATACGTAGAATGCCATAGCCCCCAAGTTTTAATAGAATAGCTGCAAGAACTATGGAGCCAGCAACTGGTGCCTCTACATGGGCCTTTGGGAGTCATAAATGAACTGTGAATATAGGAAGCTTAACCAGAAAAGCTATAAAAATAAGTAGAGTTAAGAGATTACTTCCCCAGATCATATTTAACAATGAAGTATTTAAACGTAATGTTGAGGTTATTAGCATTCTTGAACAACTTGTTGTTCTCATATTCCATAAAATTGTAAGGAGTAATGGAAGTGAAGCAGCTACTGTATAAATTATTATATACATACCGGCCTGTAATCGCTCTGGTTGATATCCTCAACCTAAAATTAATAATAAGGTAGGAATTAATGAAGCTTCAAAGAAAAAGTAAAAAAGCATAATGCTATTTATGTAGAAAGCTACAACTAAGATTATATTAAGAGCTAAAATCATAGATGTAAAGTGATAAGGACTATTCTTTGCAACCTTAACTCTATTTTGTCTTGCAAGAATTATCATTATTGAAATTCATAGAGTAAGAGAAATTAAAACTGAAGTTATAGAATCCTGATTCAAAAATGAATTTACTATCTCATAACCTAAATTAACGCTAAATAAGTGTAAAAAAGAAATCACTCTAATTAATGCTAGAGATCATATTTTTATATATCAGCTTATTCTGTTATTAGGAATTAAATAAATAGTTAATGAAGCTAAGACAATTCCTAACATTTTTGTGATGAAAATCTTCTAACGTAATCATTTCCTTGGGAGCGAATAATAGTAACAAGAACTGCTAATCCTAATCTAGCTTCACAGGCTCCTAAAGTAATTAAGATTAGTGCGGCTTGACCTCTGTAAGCTAAATTATTTATTAAGGAAAAAAGCATGATGAATAGTCTTATTGTAGCTGCTTCTAAGCTTAATAAAACTCTTAAGAAATGTTTATATTGTAACGACAAAGCTAGAAGAGCAGCTAAAAATCCTAATATTCTAATTAATGTTAAATAAAATGTTCTCATATCTTATTGCAACTATAGCTTAAACTAAAGCATTGGTCTTGTAAGCCAAAGATAGATATTAATTATTCTTAGTTGCTAATTATATATTAAGCTATCAAGTGAATCGAACACTTGTGATTTGTTTTCAAGACAAATTCTTCCCCAGGAGACAGCTCTTATGTGTTTTAATAATCTAAAATATTATCTCATAACATTTGAGCTAAAGGGCTGAGGAGAAAATATAAAAAATATAAACCAGTGAAAACCTGACCAATTTGCTCATAGGGTGCCTCTACTGGGCAACTTCCAATTCAAGTTAAGATGAGAAAGATACCTACAAAACATCAGAATAGAATTTGATTTAACGGATAGAAGGCTAATGATCGAAATTTCCCTGAATGAATCAGGGGTATAATAAAAAGCACAGCAATTGAACCAACTAAGCCAAGAACTCCTCCTAATTTATTAGGAATAGACCGAAGAATAGCATAAGCAAACAGAAAATATCATTCTGGCTGAATATGTACAGGAGTTACAAGAGGGTTTGCTGGGATAAAGTTTTCAGGATCTGTAAGTAACTGAGGGGAAAACAACACAATTAACGAGAGAAAGAATAGTAAGGCAACAAAACCTACAAGATCTTTAAATCTGTAATATGAATGAAATGGAATTTTCTCACCATCTCTATTTAACCCTAATGGGTTATTTGATCCTGTTTCGTGAAGAAATAATAAATGTAAAATAGTTATACCTGCAATAGCAAATGGGAGAAGAAAATGTAGTGTAAAAAATCGAGTCAAGGTAGCATTGTCTACAGCAAATCCTCCTCAAACTCATTCTACTAGTATTTTACCTACATATGGAACAGCAGAAAGCAAATTTGTAATTACAGTAGCTCCTCAGAAAGATATTTGACCTCATGGAAGTACATAACCTAAAAAGGCAGTTCCTATAGTTAAAAATAAGAGAATTACACCAATATTTCAAGTGTGTTGATATAGATAGGATCCATAATAGATACCTCGTCCAATATGAAAATAAATGCAAATGAAAAATCATGATGCTCCGTTAGCATGTAATGCTCGAAGCAGTCATCCATATCTTACATCACGAGTAATATGGACAACTGATCTAAAAGCCAGATCTACATGAGCTGTATAATGCATAGCAAGAAAGAGTCCAGTTAAAATTTGAATTCCTAAGCACAAGCCTAATAAAGAACCGAAATTTCATCAGACAGATAAGTTAGAAGGAGCTGGAAGATCGACCACAGCGCCGTTCACTAGTTTTAAAATTGGGTGAGTTTTTCGAATAGGTCTCCGCATAAATGATATGGTTAATCTATCTGTTTAAATGGACGAAGGGAAGCATGTTGATAGTAGCAAATTTTTACAACTACAACTAAATTAATAAGGAGAATCAGGCCTAGGCCAATTAATACAGAAACCATGTCGGGGGAAACTAATTCCACTCCATAAGTTTTAAGATTTGTATAATCTGTATATGAACTGTTGTAGCTCAATGAATTAAGGTCAATAAATGGATAAAGATAGAAAATAATACAAAACAATGGAATTATTATAACAAATAAGATTACAGGATAGCCACCCCTAAACAGTACATTTGGAGAAAGAGCAGCCACATAAGCAAATATTACTAGCAGTCCTCCTACGTAAATAAGAAATAAAATATAACCGTATCAGGAAGAAATTAATAAAGCTCTTAAACAACATATTATCAGGGTTAAAATTATAATTACTAAACCTAACCTTAATGGCTGAGCTATTAAAGGCAGTAGAAGTAAAACTGAAATAGTAATAGAAAACAGTATAATTGCACTCATTATTTCAAAGCGTAGGACTAATACCTAATCTTTAGCTCCCAATGCTAATATTTTAATTAAACTACAGCTCTGAAGGTGTTAATAGCTTAAAAGAAACTTAAGTAAGAAAGACTAAGCACAATTATTAATAAAGCTAATGCCGCTGGAAGAAATCCCTTTCAGGTTAGTCCCATTAACAAATCATAACGAAATCGCGGGTAACTACCTCGAACCCAAATAAAAGCAAAAGCAAAAAATAAAACTTTTACTATGAAAATAATATCATTGGAAACAAAAATTAAGTTTTCAGCACCAAAAAATAATAATGCAGAAAATAATCTTATTACTAAAATATTAGCATATTCTGCTAGAAAAATTAAAGCAAATCCAGCTGCTCCGTACTCAATATTAAAACCGGAAACTAACTCAGATTCTCCTTCTGCAAAGTCAAAAGGTGCACGATTTGTTTCTGCTACACAAGTAGTATATCAAATAAAAGAAACAGGAAGTATTAAAAACCCTAATCAAACTAAGTTTTGGCTTTCTTTAATTTCAATAAATCTAAATCTGCCAATGATAAATAAAGGAAATAATAAAATAAGCGCTATACTTACCTCATATGAAATAGTTTGAGCAATAGCCCGTAAACTCCCCAATAGAGCATACTTAGAATTTGAAGATCATCCGGCAAGTAATGTACCATATACATTAAGGGCGGATACACACAGAAAAAATAAGATACCTCATTTGAAATATCCTAGAGAATATGATCTAGGGTAGAGCTGCCACAATAAGAGAGCTAAGATAAATCTAAAAACTGGGGCAATGAAGTAGGGGGAATAATTAGCTATAGTTGGCTTTGCAATTTCTTTTGTTAATAGTTTTGCTGCATCAGCAATTGGTTGAGGAAGCCCAGCTAAACCTACCTTATTTGGGCCTTTTCGAATCTGGATGTAACTTAATCCTTTTCGCTCTAAAAGAGTAAAAAAAGCAACTGCTAATAAAATACATACATAAGAAAATAAACAAGAAATAAGTGATAGATACATATATAAAGGAAAGAAATTTCATCTTCATGTTTAGGGCTTAAACCTAATGCACTTATTCTGCCACCTTTATTTTATTGTTCTTACCAAATAAAGGATTTTCACCTATCTCTATTGATCCTAAGTCAATTGCATTAACTTTGCTAATTTGGTGTTATATTTATTCTATTATTATATTTTACCATTTTAAAAAATAATTTTTTTAAGCTGGTCCTTTCGTACTAAGCTTAAATTTAATTAATTGAAGATAGAAACTGACCTGGCTCACGCCGGTCTGAACTCAGATCATGTAGAGTTTTAATGGTCGAACAGACCAACCCTTGAAGACTTCTGCATCTTCAGGAAACTCTAGTCCAACATCGAGGTCACAAACCTTTTTTTCGATATGAGCTCTCAAAAAAGATTATGCTGTTATCCCTACGGTAACTAATTTCTTTGATCAATAAAAACTGGATCACTACAAGAAAGTTAGTATAAATTAGAGGAAGCTTTGTTTGTTCCTTAGTCGCCCCAACCAAAATTTTATTTAATTAAATGTCCTAATAGTAGGCAGTTTTGTTTTAAATATTTTTTTAAAGCTCGATAGGGTCTTCTTGTCTATCAATGTTATATAGGCATCTTCACCTATAGGTTAAGTTCTATTTATTCTGTAAGAGACAGCTTTGCTCACGTCAAACCATTCATACTAGCCCTCAATTATAGGGCAAATGATTATGCTACCTTTGCACGGTCAGAGTACCGCGGCCGTTAAATAAATATTCACTGGGCAGGTCCGACTCTATATCTAATTGACACATAGAGCCATGTTTTTGATAAACAGGCGGAGCAAACTAATTTGCCGAGTTCCTTTTACAGATTTTAGTTGTTTATAATTTTTCTGGTATTAGTTTTTATGTTATCTAATTTTAAAACTATATTTATTAATACTCATCTTAGCATTGAAATATCTTATTATAATTTATAAGATCTTTTCTCCTTAATACTACTACAAACCAATTATTCCTTTATATTTTGTTTAATGATTTATAACAAACTCAGAATATAAGCTACTTTCAAGCCTAAATTTAACTTTAGGTTAGTTATGTAATATTTAATAGAATGTTTTCCGAGCTAATCCTCAGAAAGATAAAGCAATTTTAAAATAATTTAATTTGGTTATTTATTAATATTATCTTACAAAATTGAGGGCACTTCTATGCCTTTAGGAGAAAACTAGCTATCAATTAATGCGGATAAAATTTCATTTCTACTCTAAATTTTTAGAAAGGTTTTGCCACACCTATTCTTTATGCTCTATAAAGAAAATATAGAGTCGCTCATTAATTTTCTAGAGCCTCTACTTAGAATGAAAATCTAGCTAAGCCATTATACAAAAGGTACGAGAGATCATCTCTACTGAAAACTAACTAAATTAAATGTTCCCTTGCGGTACTTTACTATTAACTTTTAAATTAAGATTTAATCACCTTTACTAAAATTAAAGATGTTTCTATCAGATATTGATGCTAATATTTATCTATGTTTATAGCTCTAATTAAAAATAGCTGATTTTTCAGCATGTTCTCAGTGTAAGTGAGATGCATTTATTTTATGCTATATTTTTCAGCAAGGAGCAATTTCCATTACTCCTACTATGTTACGACTTATCTCATTTTTCAACGAGAGCGACGGGCGATGTGTGCACGCTTCAGAGCCATATTCAATACATTTATTTAGTTACATTTACTTTTAAGTCCTCCTTCCAAAAACAAAATCCTTGTTTTCATTCGTAATTATAAATTTTAATTGTAACCCATCCTCTCCTTAATATAAGCTGCACCATGATCTGACGTAATAGATAAACTATTTTAAAATCTTATTTTGCTAACTTCTTATTTCTTAAAAGTTACCTGTCGACGACGGTATACATACTGAAAGCAAATTAAGGTAAGGTCTTGCGTGGATTGTCGATTATGAGACAGGTTCCCCTAAGTGGTCTAAAGCACCGCCAAGCCCTTTGAGTTTTAAATTTTATTATGTTTCGTAGTACTCTGGTAGATATCTAATTTCAATTTACTATCAAGAATAATAGGGTATCTAATCCTAGTTTCCCTCTAGATTTTCACAGCCTCAGTTTGTGTGTTATTTTAAGAATTTCTATTTGAATTCAGATTGCACCCTTAAACAAAAGATCCAATAACGATTTAACATACTTAACTGTCTTTTTACCATATTTAATACAACTTGGCCATCTTGGTATAACCGCGGATGCTGGCACCAAGTTAACCAGACCTTAGAGATTAGCCTAAGTCAAGCTTTCGCTTTTAATTTAATATCAATCACTGGTGTTAGTGGGACGTAGCAAAGCATCATATAATTTATAATACTAATAGGAATATAAATATCTTTGTTTTTTACAGGGATATTAATATTATTTATCCTCACCTCTCCTAAATAAGTGCCATGTGTATTTCTTTATCTTTGTTGTACACATAAGTCAGAGCCAAGCTTCCATTAAAAAATCACATTTCTGATTACCTGGTTTAATTATTAAGATATATAAAACGTTTTTAAATCTGTAAAACTGAAATAGTTTATTTTTGTTCCTATGGTGTTAAAATAGCACATTAGATTTTCATTCTAAAGGAATAAAGTAGTTTATTAGGAATAGCCTTCTGAGTATGATAGAGTACAGTTGCCTTCCAAGCAGAAAGATTAAAAAATTTTAAAGGAGGCAATAGTTAATATAAATGCATTACAAAGCGGTGTTAGGGCACGAAGAATTTTGATTTCTTAGGAAAGGATCACATCCTTCTGGTAAGATCTTAAGTTAATAAAACTATAAGCCTTCAAAGCTTACAATAAAAGATAATTTTTTAGGTCTTGGCCCACTATAGTTTATTTAAAACATTGAATTGCAAATTCGAAAAAGGAACTTAATTTCCTAGTGAGTTTTGTTAGGTGGCCGAGATGTAGGTGGTAGACTGTAGATCTATTAACGGAATTAAGTTTCCCCAACAAAGACTTTAATTTCTGTAAAATAAGCTAAATAGTAAGCTGTTGGGTTCATACCCCAAAAATGAATAAATAATTCTTTTACAATTAACTTATAAAAATAGTAAATATTATGGACTAATATAGCATTAATGAGGGTGTTCGTCAGAATATAAAGTAATTAATAAACAAAAAATATATGCTTGAATTACACTAATTCCAAATTCAAAAATAGTGTAAAAAACTTGAATTCTGATTAAAAGCAATATAGAGAACATTGATGAAAGAAAGAACCTAGCAGTGAGATAATTTCCGATCAAAGTAAGAACAATATGCCCAGCCCTTATATTAGCAGTCAATCGGACGGAAAGTGTGATTGGTCGGACCATAATTCTTACAGTTTCAATAATAACTAAGAAAGGATTTAAAGGGGCAGGAGCTCCTATAGGTAATAATCCTGCAACTACAGAACTAGGATTAAAAAAAATAGCAGATACGATCAAGGATAGTCATAAGGGCAGTCCTAAGGATAATGAAACAGCTAGATGACTGGTAGGGCTGAAAACGTAGGGAATTAAACCACTTAGATTTATAACAATTAAGAAAAGGAACAATCCACTAATTACGTTAATAAAACCACCTAAATTTAAACCGAAGGAACGAAAAATTTGAGATGAAACAGTATCCTTAAAAGTCATGGTAATTGCAACTCAACGAGGAGCTATTACTCAATAAGAAGAACTAAATACCAAAATAGTTACAAGAGAAAATAACCATATTAAACCATAAAGGGACATAAAAACTTGGTTGTTATCATCAAACGAAGAAAAAATATCAACAAGCATTCTTATCAATTTCATTTATTTCCTTTAAAATTTACAGAAGAAGTAGAAACTCTACGATAATAAACCTTACTTCTTCATCATAAAAGGATAGATATATTTAAAACAGCAGTTCAGAATAATAAAAATAAAAAAATTCAATTTAGTGGAGATAATTGAGGCATTAAAAAGTACTAAATTTAATTAGTAACATTAGGCTGACAACCTAATATTATATTTTAACTAACTTTTTATTCAGATACATTAACAACTCATTCCATAAAATTTTCCAAAGGAATGGCTTCAACTACAATTGGTATGAAAGAATGATTAGCACCACAAATTTCAGAACATTGACCATAAAAAACTCCAGGGTACTTAATAAAAAAACTAAGTTGATTTAGTCGACCTGGAATTGCATCTGCTTTAACTCCTAATGAAGGTACAGTTCAGGAATGAATCACATCAGCAGATGTAACTAATACACGGATATCAGTTTGGGTTGGAAGAACTACTCGGTGATCTACCTCAAGAAGACGAAAGTCTCCTTTTTCTAATTCGTTTGTGGGAATTATATATGAATCAAATTCAATGTTTAAAAAGTCTGAATACTCATAACTTCAATATCATTGATGTCCAATTCTTTTAACAGTTAAATTGCAATCTCCTACTTCATCTAATAAATATAACAATCGAAGAGATGGTAAAGCTAAAAAAACTAAAATTACAGCAGGAATAATAGTTCAGATAGTTTCAATTTCTTGTCCTTCCACAAGAGATCGGCAAGTGTATTTATTTACTATTAATGATACGGCAGCATAACCTACCAAACTAATAATTATAACTAAAATTATTATTGCATGATCATGGAAAAAAATTAGCTCTTCTATTAAAGGAGAAGCTGCATCTTGGAATCCTAATTGTCCTCATAGACTCATATCTTATCAATTAATATTAACTAGCTACTAGTGCACCTGTTTCAGCTGAGTTGTGGAAATCAGCAGGAAGAATATTATCTCACTCTAAAGCAGTGCTTAAGTGAGTTCTTCAAATAACGCTTCGTTGAGATACAAGAGCTTCTCAGACAATAACCATAAAGTACAGAACGGCTACAAATGAAATTATAGACCCAATTGATGAAATTACATTTCACTTAGTATAACAGTCAGGATAGTCTGAATATCGTCGAGGTATACCTCTTAGACCTAAAAAGTGTTGAGGAAAGAATGTTACATTTACACCAATAAACATAATATAAAAATGAGCTTTTGTTCATCGACTATGTAATGTAACTCCTCTTAATAGTGGAAATCAATAGTTGAAAGCTCCAAATAAAGCAAATACAGCTCCTATAGATAATACATAGTGAAAATGTGCAACTACATAATAGGTATCATGAAGCATAATATCTAAAGAAGAGTTTGACAATACAATTCCAGTTAATCCACCAACTGTAAATAGAAAAATAAACCCTAAAGCTCAAAGCATAGGAGTTTCATATTTAATTTTAGCACCATGAATTGTAGCTAATCAACTAAATACTTTAATTCCAGTTGGGACAGCAATAATTATAGTAGCCGCTGTAAAATATGCACGTGTATCTACATCCATACCTACTGTAAATATATGGTGAGCTCAAACAATAAAACCTAAAACACCAATTGCTAGTATAGCATAAATTATACCTAGAGTCCCAAACGTCTCTTTTTTAGATGAATAATGGCTGACAATATGAGAAATTATACCGAAACCAGGTAGAATTAAAATATAAACTTCTGGATGACCAAAAAATCAAAACAGATGTTGATACAAAATAGGATCACCCCCTCCAGCAGGGTCAAAAAACGCAGTGTTAAAATTTCGGTCCGTTAAAAGCATTGTAATAGCTCCAGCTAAAACAGGCAAAGAAAGTAGTAAGAGTACGGCAGTAATTTTTACTGATCATACAAACAAAGGAAGACGCTCAAATTGCATTCCTCGTCATCGTATGTTAATAATTGTAGTAATGAAGTTTACTGCACCTAGAATAGAAGAAACACCAGCTAAATGCAGAGAAAAAATGGCTAAATCAACTGATCCCCCAGCATGAGCTAAGTTTCCAGCTAAAGGAGGGTATACTGTTCATCCTGTACCTACTCCACTTTCAACAGCAGCAGATGAAAGAAGTAGTAATAAAGCAGGAGGTAACAATCAGAATCTCATGTTATTTAAACGAGGAAAAGCTATATCAGGAGCTCCTAGTATCAAAGGAACTAGTCAATTTCCAAATCCACCAATTATTATAGGCATAACTAGGAAGAAAATTATAACGAAAGCATGAGCTGTAACAATTACATTGTATAATTGATCATCTCCTAATAAAGCCCCTGGTTGTCCAAGTTCAGCTCGAATTAGAAGACTTAAGGCAGTTCCAACAAGCCCAGATCATATTCCAAATAAAATGTATAGCGTACCAATATCTTTATGGTTTGTAGAAAACAATCAACGCATACTATAACTAAAGTCTTATTAACCCTCCTCCTATTATTAGGAGAATACCACCTCTGATATTAATTATAATAATAGTGTTAATTAGTGATATTAGTTTAATATTCTTCTTGAACACTAATAAAGATTTTCTAGTTTCACTTAAAAATATAGAAAAAAACAAACTTAGATAGTAAAATAATCTAAAAAGAGACCCTAAAATTAAAAAAAACAAAACTCCCCAAAGAGCTCTGGTTATTGAAGCAGAAACTACTAGTCACTTAGAAATAAATCCAAGAAGAGGAGGTAACCCCCCTAATGATATTAATATAATTATAATTCCTATTTCTAGAACTTTCTTTTGGTTAAACTTTACTAGTCTTTTTATCCTTCTAAGATCTATATACCACAAACTAATGAAAATGCAAATAGAAATAAATACATAAATTCCTAAATAAACTTTTATAGTTCAATCTCCATAGAGCACCGAAAATACAATTCAGCCTAAATGTCCAATAGATGAATAAGCTAATAGGGCTCGAATTTGTGTCTGATTCATACCTCCCACTCCTCCTATGAGTCTTGATCCCGCACACATAAGTGAAATAATCAAAATAACTCAATAAGACAGGTTAACATCTAGCAAGGATCTTATTAAAAAAATTGGTGCAAATTTCTGTCAGGTAGCTAATAATAAGCAAGAAATTCAGGGGAGCCCTGCCATCACACTAGGAAGTCAAAAATGAAAAGGAAATAAGCCTATTTTTATACATAAACCACAAGAAAGTGCAAAAATAGTAAGGATATGATAATTTCTAAGCATACTAACATCTCAGCTAAAGGAAAGAGAATATGAGCTTAACCTACCAAATATAAGTAGACTAGATCCTAAGGCTTGAACAACAAAGTATTTAACTGCTGACTCTCTTTCTGCTATTCTTTTCTGATAGACTAATAATGGAAGAAAACCAATCAAATTAATCTCCAACCCAGCTCAGATGCCTAATCAATGAGATGAGGATACTGAAAATAATGTTCCAACCATTATTGTAAATACAAATATATAACTAAAAGGCAAACTTGAAAACATAAGAAAAAGGATAAAATCGAATTACCCAAAACAAAGTTAGCAGCCCTGTTTTACTCCAAGTTTTTTCTAACTATTGTGCTCAATCTAATGAACCTTCGTTTCATTCATGGAATAACCCTAAAATTAAAATAACTAAAAATATAAAGGTACCAAGAACTACTTGTAGTCTAAACCCTCTTATCATTATGGCTAGAGCTGGAAAAAGTAATACAATCTCAACATCAAAAATAAGAAAAATAATTGCCAGCAAAAAAAATCGTAAGGAAAAAGGTAAACGAGCTGATTTGATAGGATCGAAACCACATTCGAAAGGAGATCTTTTTTCACGATCTCTGATTGCCCGCTTTGCTAAAACTCAACCTAGGATTATAACTACAATAGAAATAATTCCTGCTACAGCAGTTCTTATAATTGTTCTTAACATGTAGTACTAGAGATTAATCATCCCATGATAATCAACATCAATGATTTCCGTTCATCCGGCGTAGTACTTCTAAGTGGGTAATACTTTTACAGTCTCCTAATTAACAGCTAGGCGCCTCTTTTTGGCTTCCACTTAAGTAATTTTATTTAGTACAAAGAGGGACTTACACCCCCAACTTACGGGCCGAAACCGCATACAAATTTCTCGTTTTTTGCACTCTTACACTTTATTATTTATGACCTAAAGGTAAAGTAATTACCTATTTTCTGGATGCAAGCCAGATCTTTTAATTTAAAGTATTAAGTCTATTCTGCTAGTCTTTTAATTTACTTCTCAGAGGCAATTAGTTAACATGCCGTTTCCAGATTAAAAGTCTGGCACTATTCTAGTTATCTAAGATGAATATTACTTAAAAATAACAACTGCTATATTAACATCCTCACCAATAAATTGATAAATATAAAAAAAGTCAAACAACGTCGACAAAGTGTCAATATCAAGCAGCAGCCTCAAACCCAAAATGATGACCTGTTGAAAAATGTTGTAATCAAGCTCGAGCTAAACACACCAGTAGAAAAGTTCTCCCAATTAAGACATGCAGCCCATGGAATCCCGTAGCAACAAAAAAAGTAGATCCATATGCGCCATCAGCAATTGTAAATGATGCTTCATAATACTCTCCACCTTGCAAGAAAGTAAAATACCCGCCTAGGATTACTGTAGCTGCTAAACCTTGAAGACCCCCCGATCCATCTCCTTCTATTAATCTGTGATGAGCTCAGGTTACAGTTACACCTGAAGCTAAAAGCACTCCAGTATTAAGAAGGGGAACTTCGAAAGGATTTAGTGGAGTAATTCCAGCAGGAGGTCAGCAAGATCCTAATTCTGGTCTAGGAGCTAGACTTCTATGGAAGTAAGCTCAAAAGAAAGCAAAGAAAAAACAAACTTCAGATGCAATAAAAAGAATTATACCTCAACGAAGTCCTTTTGAAACTTGAATTGTATGATATCCCTGATAAGTTGATTCTCGAACTACGTCTCGTCATCATTGAACCATCGTAATTGAAATTAAAACAAGACCGATAATTATAGTGGTATAGCCATAACCATGAAATCATCCAGCCAGTCCTGTTGTTAAAAAAAGAGCACCTATAGACCCAGTTAAAGGTCAAGGACTAAATTCTACTAAATGGAATGGATTACGTCCCAT